GCTAACGTAGCTTAAGACAAAGCATAACACTGAAGATGTTAAAATGGGCCCTAGAAAGCCCCGAAAGCACAAAGGTTTGGTCCTGACTTTTCTGTCAACTCTAACTAAACTTACACATGCAAGTATCCGCACCCCCGTGAGAATGCCCCACAGTTTTCTTCCCGAAAACAAGGAGCTGGTATCAGGCACACAACCCTAAAGCCCACGACACCTTGCACAGCCACACCCCCAAGGGAACTCAGCAGTGATAAACATTAAGCCATAAGTGAAAACTTGACCTAGCTATGGTTAATAGAGCCGGTAAAACTCGTGCCAGCCACCGCGGTTATACGAGAGGCTCAAGTTGACAAACTACGGCGTAAAGAGTGGTTAAGAACATTCCAAAATAAAGTCGAATGCTTTCAAAGCTGTCATACGCACCTGAAAGTAAGAAGCCCAATCACGAAGGTAACTTTACATAATTCTGACCCCACGAAAGCTAGGCCACAAACTGGGATTAGATACCCCACTATGCCCAGCCTTAAACATTAATAGCACTCTACATTAGCTATTCGCCAGGGAACTACGAGCCCCAGCTTAAAACCCAAAGGACTTGGCGGTGCTTTAAATCCACCTAGAGGAGCCTGTTCTATAACCGATAACCCCCGTTCAACCTCACCTTCTTTTGTTAACCCCGCCTATATACCGCCGTCGTCAGCTTACCCCCCAAGGGATAAACAGTAAGCATAATTGGTTCATCCCCAAACGTCAGGTCGAGGTGTAGCGCATGAGAAGGAAAGAAATGGGCTACATTCACTACCTAAGTGAACACGAATGATAAATTGAAACATTTATCTGAAGGAGGATTTAGCAGTAAGCAGGAAATAGAGCGTTCTGCTGAAACCGGTTCTAAAGCGCGCACACACCGCCCGTCACTCTCCCCAAACCACCATTACCCCCTAACTAAACACAAAACAATCACAAAGGGGAGGCAAGTCGTAACATGGTAAGTGTACCGGAAGGTGTACTTGGAAAAATCAGAGTGTAGCCAAGATAGCCAAAGCATCTCCCTTACACCGAGAAGTCATCCGTGCAAGTCGGATCACCCTGACACTAAGCAACTAGCCCCACCCACCAAAAACAATAAACCCACATTCATAACCCCTAAAACACCAACACCACCTCAAACAAACCATTTTATACCCTAGTATGGGCGACAGAAAAGGAAATATGGAGCAATAGAATAAGTACCGCAAGGGAACAATGAAAAAGAAATGAAACAACTCAACAAAGTACAAAAAAGCAGAGACTTAAACTCGTACCTTTTGCATCATGATTTAGCAAGTACCCCTAAGCAAAGAGAACTTTAGTTTATAACCCCGAAACCAAGTGAGCTACTCCAAGACAGCCCATATGGGGCCAACCCGTCTCTGTGGCAAAAGAGTGGGAAGAGCTTCGAGTAGAGGTGACAGACCTATCGAACTTGGTTATAGCTGGTTGCCCGAGAACTGGATAGAAGTTCAGCCTCCAGGCTTCTTTATTCCCCGACACCCAACGATAACAAGAAACCAGGAGAGTTAGTCAAAGGGGGGACAGCCCCTTTGAACAGAACACAATTTTATCAGAAGGTTAAAGATTATAATACCTCAAGGAAATATGTCTAAGTAGGCCTAAAAGCAGCCACCACAATAGAAAGCGTTAAAGCTCAGACATAACTTTCTCCTCTTATCCTAATAACACAATCTCAATCCCCTAATATTACCGGGCTGCTCCATGCAACCATGGAAGAAATTATGCTAATATGAGTAATAAGAGAACCACACCTCTCTCCCAGCATCTGTGTACATCGGAACGGACACCCCACCGAATATTAACGGCCCCAATTACAGAGGGTAATGAACACTAAACCACTACACCAGAAAACCACCCACCAACCAACCGTTAACCTCACACCAGAGTGCCCCCAAGGAAAGGCTGAAAGAAAAAGAAGGAACTCGGCAAACATACCTTATAAGCCTCGCCTGTTTACCAAAAACATCGCCTCTTGCAACATGACATATAAGAGGTCCCGCCTGCCCCGTGACACCCAAGTTCAACGGCCGCGGTATCCTGACCGTGCAAAGGTAGCGCAATCACTTGTCTTTTAAATGAAGACCTGTATGAATGGCATAACGAAGGCTTAACTGTCTCCTTTCTCTAGTCAATGAAATTGATCTCCCCGTGCAGAAGCGGGGATAACTCCATAAGACGAGAAGACCCTGTGGAGCTTTAGACACAAAGCAGATCTGGCAAACACTTACACGACCCAAGCTAAAAGAACCCTGCTCTAATGTCTTCGGTTGGGGCGACCACGGGGAAAAAAACAACCCCCACGCAGACTAAGAGGACATCCTCTTAAAAACAAGAGCCACCACTCCAAAAAACAGAACTTCTGACTACAAGATCCGGCAATACCGATCAACGAACCAAGTTACCCCAGGGATAACAGCGCAATCCCCTTCAAGAGCCCATATCGACAAGGGGGTTTACGACCTCGATGTTGGATCAGGACATCCTACTGGTGCAGCCGCTATTAAGGGTTCGTTTGTTCAACGATTAAAGTCCTACGTGATCTGAGTTCAGACCGGAGTAATCCAGGTCAGTTTCTATCTATGATATGATCTTTTCCAGTACGAAAGGACCGAAAAGAAGGGGCCCATGCTCAAAGCACGCCCCTCCCCCACCTAATGAAAACAACTAAATTAGGCATAAGGGCATCGTCCCCATGCCTAAGACTAAGGCCTGTTAAGGTGGCAGAGCCCGGCAATGCAAAAGACCTAAGTCCTTTACCACAGAGGTTCAAATCCTCTCCTTAACTATGACCTTCACACTAAACAACATTATTAACCCCCTACTCCTTATTATCCCGATCCTTCTAGCCGTAGCATTCCTCACCCTCCTAGAACGGAAAGTACTAGGCTACATACAACTACGAAAAGGTCCTAATATTGTAGGGCCTTACGGCTTACTCCAACCCATCGCCGACGGTGTAAAACTATTCATCAAAGAGCCGATCCGACCCTCAACATCCTCCCAATTCCTCTTCCTCCTAGCACCCATGCTAGCCCTAACCCTCTCGCTCACCCTATGAGCCCCCATTCCTCTCCCATACCCCCTTATTGACCTCAACCTTACAATTCTTTTCATCCTAGCCCTGTCCAGCCTCGCAGTATATTCAATCCTAGGCTCAGGATGGGCATCCAACTCCAAATACGCCCTAATCGGAGCCCTCCGGGCCGTAGCCCAAACTATTTCTTATGAAGTAAGCCTCGGACTAATCCTACTCTGCACCATTATTTTCACCGGGGGTTTCACCCTACAAACTTTCAACACTGCCCAAGAAAGTATCTGATTGATTATCCCCGCCTGACCCCTCGCCGCAATATGATACATTTCAACCCTCGCAGAAACCAACCGGGCCCCATTCGACCTAACTGAAGGCGAGTCTGAACTAGTCTCAGGCTTCAACGTTGAATACGCAGGAGGGCCATTCGCTCTATTCTTCCTAGCAGAATACGCTAATATTCTACTCATAAATACACTATCCACAATTCTATTCCTAGGGGCCTTTCACATCCCCACCCTCCCAGAATTAACTTCTTCCAACCTCATACTAAAAGCTGCTAGTCTTTCACTCCTATTTTTATGAATCCGGGCTTCCTACCCCCGCTTTCGATATGACCAACTTATACACCTAATCTGAAAAAACTTTCTCCCCATCACACTAGCCCTAGTAATCTGACACCTAGCCCTCCCCATCACATTCGCCGGACTTCCCCCCCAAACATAAACAAGGAGTTGTGCCTGAATATAAAGGATCACTTTGATAGAGTGAATAATAGAGGTTCAAATCCTCTCAACTCCTTAGAAAGAAGGGGCTCGAACCCTACCTAAAGAGATCAAAACTCTTAGTGCTTCCACTACACCACTTCCTAGTAAAGTCAGCTAATTAAGCTCTTGGGCCCATACCCCAAATATGTAGGTTAAACTCCTTCCTTTACTAATGAGTCCATTCATCTTATCCATTCTACTCTTAGGCCTTGGCCTGGGTACCACAATTACATTCGCCAGCTCACACTGGCTCCTCGCCTGAATAGGCCTTGAAATTAATACCCTAGCCATCATTCCCCTTATAGCCCAACATCACCACCCACGGGCCACCGAAGCCACCACAAAATACTTTCTCACGCAAGCCACAGCAGCCGCCATATTATTGTTCGCAAGCACCACTAACGCCTGAATCTCTGGACAATGACATATTATACAAATAACCCACCCTATCCCCACAACCCTCATCACTCTTGCCTTGGCCCTCAAAATTGGACTTGCCCCAATACATGCCTGACTCCCAGAAGTCCTCCAAGGACTAAATTTAACAACCGGCCTCATCCTCTCCACCTGACAAAAACTTGCTCCATTTGCCCTACTCCTTCAAATCCAACAAACAAACCCCACCCTGACCATTATATTAGGTATCTCTTCTATACTGATCGGCGGCTGAGCAGGCTTAAACCAAACACAACTACGAAAAATCCTAGCTTATTCATCCATCGCCCATCTCGGCTGAATGCTTGTGGTCATTCAATTCTCTCCCCCACTAACCATACTAACCCTCTTTTTATATTTTATCATAACCTCCTCCGCATTCCTCTCGTTTAAACTAAGCAACTCAACCAACATTAACTCCCTGGCCATCTCTTGAGCCAAAACACCCACTCTAACCTCCCTGGCCCCCCTCATCCTATTATCACTAGCAGGACTCCCCCCACTAACTGGTTTCATACCGAAATGACTTATTCTCCAGGAACTAACTAAACAAGACCTGGCACCTACAGCCACATTAGCTGCTCTTTCCGCCTTATTAAGTCTTTACTTTTACCTCCGATTAACCTACGCAATAGCCCTAACAATTTCACCTAATAACCTAACTGGGACAACCCCCTGACGCCTTTCCTCCAACCAACTCACACTCCCACTAACAATTTCAATCACCGCCACAATCTTCCTTCTACCTCTCTCCCCCACCATTCTTACACTACTCACACCCTAAGGGACTTAGGATAGCATTTAGACCAAGGGCCTTCAAAGCCCTAAGCGAGGGTGAAAACCCCCCAGCCCCTGATAAAACTTGCAAGACACTAACTTACATCTTCTGTATGCAAAACAGACACTTTAATTAAGCTAAAGCCTTCCTAGACAGGCAGGCCTCGATCCTACAAACTCTTAGTTAACAGCTAAGCGCCCAAACCAGCGAGCATCTGCCTAACTTTCCCCGCCCCCTCCTAAAAGGCGGGGAAAGCCCCGGCAGACAATTAATCTGCTTCCTTGGATTTGCAATCCAAAATGTAATACACCTCAAGGCTTGATAAGAAGAGGACTCAAACCTCTGTTTATGGGGCTACAACCCACCACTTACTCAGCCATCTTACCTGTGGCAATCACACGTTGATTTTTCTCGACCAATCACAAAGACATTGGCACCCTTTATTTAGTATTCGGTGCATGAGCTGGAATAGTAGGAACAGCCCTAAGCCTACTCATCCGAGCAGAACTAAGCCAACCCGGCGCCCTGCTGGGTGATGATCAAATTTACAATGTAATCGTTACAGCACATGCCTTTGTAATAATTTTCTTTATAGTAATACCGATCATAATTGGAGGTTTTGGTAACTGACTTATCCCACTAATAATCGGCGCGCCAGATATAGCATTCCCTCGAATAAACAATATAAGCTTTTGACTTCTACCACCCTCCTTCCTCCTGCTTCTAGCTTCTTCAGCAGTAGAATCTGGAGCAGGAACCGGATGAACAGTGTACCCGCCCCTAGCCAGCAACCTTGCCCACGCAGGGGCCTCCGTAGACTTAACAATCTTCTCCCTACACTTAGCAGGTGTTTCATCAATTCTTGGGGCAATCAACTTTATCACAACGATTATTAATATAAAACCCCCTGCCATTTCACAATACCAAACACCTCTATTTGTATGAGCCCTACTAATCACTGCCGTCCTGCTCCTCCTGTCCCTCCCAGTCCTGGCCGCCGGAATTACAATACTTCTAACAGACCGGAACCTTAACACCACATTTTTCGACCCTGCAGGAGGCGGAGACCCAATTTTATATCAACACTTATTCTGATTCTTCGGCCACCCAGAAGTTTATATTCTTATTCTCCCAGGCTTTGGAATGATTTCACACATTGTTGCCTACTATGCCGGCAAAAAAGAACCTTTCGGTTACATGGGAATAGTTTGAGCTATAATAGCCATTGGCCTCCTAGGCTTTATCGTTTGAGCCCACCATATGTTTACAGTTGGCATGGACGTAGACACACGGGCCTACTTTACTTCTGCCACTATAATCATCGCCATCCCAACCGGTGTAAAAGTCTTCAGTTGATTAGCTACCCTACACGGAGGGGTAATCAAATGAGAAACCCCCCTACTATGAGCCCTCGGCTTTATTTTCCTATTTACAGTAGGAGGCTTAACCGGCATTGTTCTAGCAAATTCCTCCCTAGACATTGTTCTTCACGACACATATTACGTAGTCGCCCACTTCCACTATGTCTTATCAATGGGGGCTGTATTCGCCATCATGGCTGCCTTTGTTCACTGATTCCCACTATTTTCAGGATATACTCTTCATGACACATGAACTAAAATTCACTTTGGGGTTATATTTGTAGGTGTCAACCTCACTTTCTTCCCACAACACTTTCTAGGGCTAGCAGGAATACCCCGACGATATTCAGACTATCCAGACGCATACACCCTTTGAAACACAATCTCCTCCATTGGCTCTTTAATTTCTCTTACTGCAGTAATCATGTTCTTGTTCATTATCTGAGAAGCATTCGCCACTAAGCGTGAAGTCCTATCCATTGAACTTACCCCAACAAATGCAGAATGGCTCCATGGCTGCCCCCCACCCTACCACACATTCGAAGAACCTGCATTCGTCCAAGTCCATTCAAACTAACGAGAAAGGAAGGAATCGAACCTCCATAAATTGGTTTCAAGCCAACCACATCACCACTCTGTCACTTCCTTTATGAGATGCTAGTAAAACAGATAATACATTGCCTTGTCAAGGCAAAAATGCAAGTTAAACCCCTGCGCATCTTAATTAATGGCACATCCCTCACAACTAGGTTTTCAAGACGCAGCTTCACCTGTAATAGAAGAACTTCTCCACTTCCACGACCACGCCCTTATAATCGTATTCCTTATCAGCACCCTTGTACTTTACATTATTGTAGCTATAGTCACTACTAAATTAACCAATAAAAACATTATCGACTCCCAAGAAATCGAAATCATTTGGACAATTCTACCAGCGATTATTTTAGTCCTCATTGCCCTCCCATCCCTACGGATCCTTTACCTTATAGATGAAATCAATGATCCCCACCTTACCATTAAAGCCATGGGCCATCAATGATACTGAAGCTATGAATATACTGACTATGAAGACCTCGGCTTTGACTCCTACATAATCCCCACACAAGACCTCTCACCAGGTCAGTTCCGACTCCTAGAAACCGACCACCGAATAGTAGTTCCCGTCGAATCCCCCATTCGAATCTTAATTTCTGCTGAAGATGTCTTACACTCTTGAGCAGTACCAGCTCTAGGTGTAAAACTAGATGCCGTCCCAGGCCGTCTAAACCAAACAGCTTTCATTACATCCCGACCTGGAATTTTCTACGGGCAATGCTCCGAAATCTGCGGAGCTAACCACAGCTTCATACCCATCGTAGTAGAAGCTGTCCCCCTCGAACATTTCGAAAACTGATCCTCCCTCATACTTGAAGACGCTTCGCTAAGAAGCTAAACAGGCACTCAGCGTTAGCCTTTTAAGCTAAAAATTGGTGACCGCCAACCACCCTTAGCGACATGCCCCAATTAAACCCCGCCCCTTGATTTGCTATCCTGACCTTCTCATGGTTAATTTTCCTAACCATCCTTCCTTCAAAAACTACAGCCCACCCCTTCCCAAACGAACCTGCCCCCCAAAGCACAATAACCCCTAAAACAGAAACCTGAAACTGACCATGGTACTAAACTTTTTCGACCAGTTCATAAGCCCGACTTATTTAGGCATCCCCCTCATTGCCTTAGCCCTAACCCTCCCCTGAATCTTCTACCCCACCCATTCAACCCGTTGATTAAACAATCGACTACTTACCCTCCAAAACTGATTTATTGGTCAATTCACCAAGCAACTATTCCTTCCCCTGAATGTTCCAGGACATAAATGGGCTACAATCCTAATTTCCCTAATAATTTTTCTAATTACTTTAAACATGTTGGGTCTACTCCCATACACCTTCACCCCGACCACACAATTATCACTAAACATAGGACTTGCAGTCCCTCTTTGACTAGCAACAGTACTCCTTGGCATATTAACTCAACCAACCCACTCTCTTGGCCACCTTCTCCCAGAAGGCACCCCAACACCCCTCATCCCTATCCTAATTATTATCGAAACAATCAGTCTACTTATCCGCCCTCTTGCCCTAGGCGTACGACTAACAGCAAACCTCACTGCCGGACACCTTCTAATTCAACTTATCGCCACAGCCGCATTTGTCCTCATGCCCATAATAACCTCTGTAGCAATTCTAACTACCGCCCTCCTATTTCTTCTAACACTATTAGAAGTTGCCGTTGCTATAATCCAAGCCTATGTCTTCGTTCTTCTTTTAAGCTTATACCTACAAGAAAATATCTAATGGCCCATCAAGCACACGCATACCACATAGTTGACCCCAGCCCATGACCTCTAACAGGAGCAGTTGCCGCCCTACTAATAACCTCAGGCCTTGCAGTCTGATTTCACTTCCACTCAACCACGCTCATCTTACTAGGAACAATTCTCCTTCTTCTAACTATATTTCAATGATGACGAGACATCGTCCGAGAAGGGACATTTCAAGGTCACCATACACCCCCGGTCCAAAAAGGCCTCCGATACGGAATAATTCTTTTCATCACTTCAGAAGTCCTATTTTTCCTAGGATTTTTTTGAGCCTTCTACCATTCAAGTCTTGCCCCCACCCCAGAACTAGGAGGGTCCTGACCCCCAACAGGTATTACCCCACTCAACCCATTCGAAGTCCCCCTGCTAAACACAGCCGTCCTACTTGCTTCAGGTGTGACAGTAACCTGAGCTCACCACAGCATTATAGAACGTGAACGAAAACAAGCAATTCAAGCCCTAACACTAACTATTCTCCTGGGCTTCTACTTTACCCTCCTCCAAGCCATAGAGTACTACGAAGCCCCCTTCACAATTGCAGACGGAGTTTACGGCTCCACATTCTTCGTAGCCACAGGTTTCCACGGCCTCCACGTTATTATCGGCTCCACATTTCTAACCGTCTGCCTCCTTCGCCAAATTCGCTATCATTTTACATCCGAACACCACTTTGGGTTTGAAGCAGCCGCTTGATACTGACACTTTGTTGACGTTGTCTGACTCTTCCTATATATCTCTATCTACTGATGAGGTTCATAATCTTTCTAGTACAAAGTCAGTATAAATGACTTCCAATCATTTGGTTTTGGTTAAAGTCCAAAGAAAGATAATGAAACTAATAACAATCGTAATTATTACCTCTACCCTCTCACTTATCCTCACAATAGTTGCATTTTGATTGCCCCAACTAAGCCCTGATTATGAAAAACTTTCCCCCTATGAATGCGGATTCGACCCCTTAGGAACTGCCCGACTCCCCTTCTCCATCCGATTTTTCCTTGTCGCCATTCTCTTCCTTTTATTCGATCTAGAAATTGCTCTACTTCTTCCACTCCCCTGAGGGGACCAACTTTCATCCCCCCTCCTAACATTCACATGAGCCTCCACAATCCTGACCCTCCTCACCCTAGGTCTTATCTACGAATGAATGCAAGGCGGACTAGAATGGGCCGAATAGGTATTTAGTCTTAATAAAAACATTTGATTTCGGCTCAAAAAACTATGGTTCAACTCCATAACTACCTAATGACACCCACCCACTTCACCTTCTCATCAGCCTTCACCCTGGGCCTGCTAGGACTAGCATTCCACCGAACCCACCTCCTCTCCGCCTTACTATGCCTAGAAGGGATGATACTCACCCTATTTATTGCCCTCTCTTTATGGACACTTCAACTCAACTCAACTGGCTTTTCCACCTCCCCCATATTACTACTGGCATTCTCAGCTTGCGAAGCAAGCACCGGATTAGCTCTCTTAGTCGCCACCGCCCGCACTCACGGCACCGATCGCCTACAAAGCCTGAACTTACTACAATGTTAAAAATCCTCATCCCCACATTAATACTAGTTCCAACAACCTGGACATCCCCCATTAAATGACTTTGGCCCACGACCCTTACCCACAGCCTCATCATTGCACTAGTCAGTTTTACTTGACTTAAAAATCCTTCAGAAACCGGCTGACATTCAATTAATATATGCATAGCCCTCGACCCACTATCAACCCCCCTTCTAATCCTAACTTGTTGGTTAACCCCCCTTATAATCCTCGCAAGCCAAAACCACATAAGTACTGAACCTGCTTCACGACAACGAATTTACATCACCCTTCTTATTTCCCTGCAATTCTTCCTAATCCTTGCTTTCAGCGCCACCGAGATTATTATATTTTACATCATATTCGAAGCAACCCTGATCCCCACTTTAATTATTATTACTCGATGAGGTAACCAGACAGAACGCCTTAACGCAGGGACATACTTTTTATTCTACACCCTAGCAGGTTCTCTCCCCCTCCTCGTTGCCCTCCTTATTTTGCAAAACAATACAGGTAGCTTATCACTACTCATTCTTCAATATTCAGACCCACTCAACCTTACCCCCTTCGCAAGTAAATTATGATGGGCCGGCTGCTTACTAGCATTCCTAGTAAAAATACCCCTATATGGCGTTCATCTGTGACTTCCCAAAGCACATGTAGAAGCCCCCATCGCTGGCTCCATAGTCCTCGCCGCCGTCCTCCTGAAACTAGGGGGATATGGCATAATACGTATTACAATTATACTAGACCCCCTCACCAAAGAACTCAGCTACCCCTTCATCATCCTTGCCCTCTGAGGAGTCGTTATAACAGCCTCAATTTGCCTTCGCCAAACTGACCTAAAATCACTCATCGCCTACTCATCAGTAAGCCACATAGGTCTCGTTATCGCAGCCATCCTTACCCAAACCCCCTGAGGCTTCACCGGAGCATTAATTCTCATAATCGCCCACGGACTAACATCCTCTGCTTTATTTTGCTTAGCAAACACCAACTATGAACGCACCCACAGCCGCACCATAATCCTCACACGAGGCTTACAAATTATCCTACCTTTAATGACCATATGATGATTTACCGCAAGCCTCGCTAACCTGGCACTTCCCCCTCTACCAAACCTTATAGGAGAACTAACTATCATTACCTCCCTATTCGGATGATCATGATGAACCCTCCTACTAACAGGAGCCGGTACATTAATTACCGCCAACTACTCACTCTACATATTTCTTACAACACAACGCGGACCTCTTCCCCACCACATCACCCACCTAGACCCCACCCATTCACGAGAACATTTACTGATATCTCTCCACCTCCTCCCCCTCATCCTCCTCATACTAAAACCAAATTTAATCTGAGGCTGAGCCGCTTGTAGATATAGTTTAATTAAAAACATTAGATTGTGATTCTAAAGACAGAGGTTAAAATCCCCTTATCCACCGAGAGAGGCTCGCAGCAACGAAGACTGCTAATCTTCGCTACCTTGGTTGAACCCCAAGGCTCACTCAACCCAGCTTCTAAAGGATAACAGCCCATCCATTGGTCTTAGGAACCAAAAACTCTTGGTGCAAATCCAAGTAGATGCTATGCACTACGCACCCATTTTTCTCACATCCAACCTACTAATCATCTTCGCACTTTTAATTTACCCAGTCCTCACAACCCTAACTCCTGCCCCTCTAAAAACTGACTGAGCCCTTTCAAAAACTAAAACAGCAGTAAAACTGGCCTTCCTCGTCAGCCTCCTCCCCCTCTTTCTCCTATTATCACAGGGCACTGAATCAATTATCACCAACTGAACCTGAATAAACACCCACACTTTCGACATCAACCTTAGCTTTAAATTTGATTTCTACTCAACCATATTTGTCCCCATTGCCCTTTATGTAACTTGAGCAATCCTAGAATTCGCATCCTGATATATAAGCTCCGACCCCAACATTAACAAATTCTTTAAATACCTGCTCATCTTCCTAATCGCCATAATTATCCTAGTGACATCAAACAACATATTCCAACTATTCATTGGCTGAGAAGGCGTTGGAATCATATCCTTCCTACTCATCGGCTGATGATTCAGCCGAACAGATGCAAACACCGCAGCCCTCCAAGCAGTCATTTACAACCGAGTTGGAGACATCGGCTTAATCTTTTCAATAGCATGATTAGCAACCAACCTAGGCTCCTGAGAAATACAACAAATATTCTTAAATGCTAAAAACTTAGACCTTACCTTCCCCCTCCTTGGACTAATTCTCGCCGCCACCGGCAAATCCGCTCAATTTGGACTTCACCCATGACTCCCCTCTGCCATGGAAGGTCCAACACCGGTCTCTGCCCTACTACACTCCAGCACCATGGTTGTCGCAGGAATCTTCCTCTTAATCCGTATAGCCCCCCTAATACACAACAACCAAACCGTCCTCACCACCTGCCTATGTCTCGGAGCATTAACCACACTATTTACCGCCACTTGCGCCCTCACCCAAAATGATATCAAAAAGATCGTTGCATTCTCCACATCCAGTCAACTAGGCCTAATAATAGTGGCAATCGGACTTAACCAGCCACAACTAGCATTCCTTCACATCTCCACACACGCCTTCTTCAAAGCTATACTCTTCCTCTGTTCTGGCTCAATCATCCACAGCTTAAACGACGAACAAGATATCCGCAAAATAGGAGGAACCCACCACCTTCTACCCATTACATCCTCCTGCCTCACCATCGGAAGCCTAGCTCTAACAGGCACCCCCTTCCTAGCAGGATTCTTCTCTAAAGACGCCATCATTGAAGCCCTCAACACATCCCACCTAAACGCCTGAGCCCTCACCTTAACCCTCCTAGCCACATCATTTACAGCCATCTACAGTCTTCGTATTATCTATTTCGTTAACATAAATCACCCCCGATTCAATGCCTTCTCACCCATTAACGAAAATAACCCAACCCTTACTAACCCCCTAAAACGACTTGCATGAGGAAGCATTATCGCCGGCCTATTAATTACCTCCTATACCATTCCCCTAAAAACCCCCACTATAACCATACACCCCTCACTCAAGCTCGCCGCCCTCATCGTCTCCGCAGTGGGCCTCCTCATTGCTTTAGACCTCGCCTCCTTAACAAATAAACAATACAAAATCACCCCCCAAACAACACCCCACCACTTCTCCAACATACTAGGATTCTTCCCCACAATTATACATCGACTAACCCCCAAACTCAACCTCATTTTCGGACAAACCCTGGCTAACCAAATAATCGATCAAACCTGACTAGAAAAAACAGGCCCTAAAGCCACTACCCATCTTAACCTCCCCCTCATCACAACCTCAAGCAACATTCAACAAGGAGCTATCAAAACCTACTTTATATTATTTATCCTCACCCTAACCTTATCCATCCTCACCCTTTACTAAACAGCCCGAAGAGTCCCTCGGCTCAAGCCTCGAACCAACTCCAACACTACAAACAAAGTAAGCAACAATACCCATCCTCCTACCAACAACATCCCTCCCCCAAAAGAATACATTAAAGCCACCCCTCCAACATCACCCCGGATCATAGAAAACTCACTCACTTCATCCACCGGCACTCAAAATACCGCGTACCACTCACCCCAAAACATCCCTGAAATCAACACCACCCCTAAGACATAAACAACTACATATACTATTACCGACCCACTCCCCCAGCCTTCAGGGTACGGCTCAGCGGCTAACGCTGCCGAATACGCAAAAACAACCAACATCCCTCCCAAATAAATCAAAAATAAAACCAAAGACAAAAAAGACCCACCAAAACCAACCAAAACCCCACACCCAACCCCCGCCACCATCACCAAGCCCAAAGCCGCAAAATACGGAGAAGGATTAGATGCAACTGCAGCTAACCCTACCACCAACCCAAATAAAAACAAATACATAATATACGCCATAGTTCTCCTCAGGATTTTAACCAGAACCAATGGCTTGAAAAACCACCGTTGTTATTCAACTACAAGAACCCTCAATGGCAAGCTTACGAAAAACACACCCCCTACTAAAAATTGCAAACAACGCACTAGTTGACCTACCTGCTCCCTCCAACATCTCAGCATGATGAAACTTCGGCTCCCTCCTAGGACTATGCCTTATCACTCAAATTCTCACCGGCCTCTTCCTAGCCATACATTACACCTCCGACATCTCCATAGCATTCTCATCCGTAGCCCACATCTGCCGAGATGTAAATTATGGCTGACTCATCCGAAACATTCACGCCAACGGCGCATCCATATTCTTCATTTGTATTTATCTCCACATCGGACGAGGACTCTACTACGGCTCATACCTTTACAAAGAAACATGAAACATCGGAGTCATCCTCCTCCTCCTCACAATAATAACTGCCTTCGTAGGCTACGTCCTGCCCTGAGGCCAAATATCATTTTGAGGTGCAACCGTTATCACCAACCTTCTCTCCGCAGTACCATACATTGGAAACACCCTAGTACAATGAATTTGAGGGGGCTTCTCAGTAGACAATGCCACCCTAACCCGCTTCTTCGCCTTCCACTTCCTATTTCCATTTATTATTGCAGCTGCAACCATGGTCCACCTGCTATTCCTACACGAAACTGGCTCCAACAACCCAATGGGCCTAAACTCAGACACAGACAAAATCCCCTTCCACCCATACTATTCATACAAAGACCTTATAGGTTTTACCCTTTTACTCATTACACTTACCTCCCTCGCATTATTCTCCCCCAATCTCCTAGGAGACCCAGACAACTTCACCCCAGCCAACCCCCTGGTAACTCCGCCCCACATCAAGCCAGAATGATATTTCCTTTTCGCCTATGCAATTCTTCGCTCAATCCCAAACAAACTAGGAGGAGTCCTCGCCCTCCTAGCCTCTATCCTAGTTTTAATACTAGTCCCAATCCTCCACACCTCCAAACAACGAAGCCTAACATTCCGACCCATCTCACAACTCCTATTCTGAACCCTCATCGCAGACGTATTTATCCTCACCTGAATCGGAGGCATGCCCGTTGAACATCCATTCATCATTATCGGTCAAATCGCATCCCTAATTTACTTCTTACTTTTCCTCATCCTTATCCCCGCCACAGGTTGAGCAGAAAACAAAATCCTCAAAAAATGCAGAGGTAGCTCAGCGCTAGAGCGCCGGCCTTGTAAGTCGGATGCCGAGGGTTAAACTCCCTCCCCCTGCTCAAAGAAAGAAGATTTTAACTCCCACCCCTAACTCCCAAAGCTAGGATTCTTAATTAAACTATTCTTTGTACAACAAATACATATATGTATTTTCACCATATATAAATATAATAGCATATATAATATGTTTAAGTACATATCTATAAGACTTACATTCATTTCTTTAAAGACATATGCTTACAAACATAACTATGTATATACACCATAAATTTATAGTAACCATCAACAATTATCACCATATAATTAACAACTGCATGCACCATAATATTTAACTTCAACATATAAATCTTTAAAACTTCAATTGCAGACAAGATCTAACAGATATTTTCATCGGTTAAGTTATACCAAGTATCACCATCTCTTCAACCTCAAATATTTAATGTAGTAAGAACCTACCAATCGATGATTTCTAATTGCATACTCTTCTTGATGGTCAGGGACAATAATTGTGGGGGTCACACTTAGTGAATTATTCCTGGCATTTGGTTCCTACTTCAGGGCCATTGATTGGTTCATTCCTCATACTTTCATCGACGCTGACATAAGTTGTTGGTGTAGTTCATATCAATCTTTAAGCCACATGCCGGGCGTTCTCTCCACAGGGATCAGGTTATTTTTTTTCGTTTTCCTTTCACTTGACATTTCAGAGTGCACACGGTAATAACTAACAAGGTTGAACATATTCCTTGGTCCGGCGAATATTATGAATGGTGGAAAGATTTTCTACAAATAACCACATATCTTGATATCAAGAGCATAAGGTAATTATTTCTCCTAAAATATCTAAGATTTCCCCCTCGGCTTTTTCGCGTAAACCCCCCTACCCCCCTACACTCCTGAGATCACTAACATTCCTGAAAACCCCCCGGAAACAGGAAAACCTCTAGCAGTATATTTCATGCTCAAATTGTGTCTTTATTTACATTATTATAATAATACAAAT